CTATCTACCAAAATTTTTACTTCTGGTTCCGGCGAACGAATAATCATTGAGTCCTCCTCTTTCCGGACAACACATACAAAGAGACCCGCCAACAGTCAAGTAATTAGTGAACCTATGAGAGATTTTTCTAATTAGTTTTTTTCTATCTATCTAGTTTCGTTAGTTATTCACTAGAGCAATTATGATCTGGAAGTCGATCCAGGGCAAGTGTTCGGATCTATTATGACATAGCCACGAGGCGCTCAACGGACCTTTCTGGGCTGATGCAAAAACAATTTTTTTGTGCAACCGTGTATTCCTATCTTAATTAAAAGTTCCTAGACGGGGCAAGTTTATGTTTTACATAGAATATATTACTATTACTCTATTCCAGATCAGGCGAGAAGTAATTATTCATTACTAAGAGACATCCCAATATCTATATTTAAGTATTCAAAGGCATCTTTTATTCCTTTTAATATTAATGTTTTAATATAAGAGTAATAGAAAATATTTTCTACTGTCTGTATCTGTGTATCATTTATTCTATTCCTATGAAATACCAGACAAAAAGTAAGGATCTTAGAAGGGAAAGGGTATAATGAAATTCATGAAATTCTTCGATCCCACAGAAATGATCCGTTTTATTTGACTGATGGAGACAACAAATAATTAGTTATAACAAATTAATATAATTTTTTTAAATAATAATAATACTAAATAATAAAAGAAAAGAACTTGATTTCGCTCTCCTTCCTTCTAGTAAAGATCACTTCCTGGTTCGATCAGTTTTGAAATGAGATCCACTTCCCCCTCCTACTAAATTAAATAGTACAACCTTCTCTTAAAGTAAGAACAGGATTCCGGGTTGCTCTATCGGTAAAGAAATTCTATTACCGGACGGAGAAAAGAGAACTAACTAACCGTCAACCCTTAGATCTCTGGTCGGCTATCGGTAAAGGAACCTTCTGGCCGGTTAGGTTAAGCAAAGCAGGTAACCGTCACCGGGGTTTATTCGTGAAAGTCAGCTCTGACCGGGCTCTGGAGATGAATACCGATAGAGCTTACCGGATGCACCATCGACCTCAGACAGCTCGCCCGTGCGGGGGAAGAACTAAAAAGAAAAAAAAAAACGTAGTGAGTGAGCAAAAAGCAAATACCAATGAAGACCAGACCTGGAATTTCAAACACGAAAACGTAGTAGCCTAGCCGGGGAGGGATCTTCTCCAGCTCCACTCCTTGTTATATAGTTATAGAGTGGAAAACTACGCTTAAAATTCAAGCCATGAAAGTGAATTTTTGGATTAGAAAACATGGCCTCGGAGACCTTTCCTAGGTGGATCGAAGAGCTGCTAACAAAAGGGCGAAGTCGAGATGGATTCACACATAAAATAGACGTGGACGGATGGAAAGCCCGGAGACCAGAGACCGGAAGAAAATATCCATTTTTTGGAAAAGACAGAGATGAAGATTGAGCCAATGTTTTAAAAAATACCCATACCATAAGCAGATTCCACTTCTATTTATTATAGATTCTATATTTTGCACCTTCAAAAGAGATCTCGAAGGGAACGGGGTATATTGAATTACCAGAAATCGATTCATGTGTACTTCTTGCTGCTTCAGGGAAAGAAAGATAGAGGAACTAATTCAAGACAGTCATTTTGGACGGGAAGAGTATGACATATTCCAGGGGCAGATGCCACTTCCACTTGAATTAAGGAATGAGCGTGGTGCGGGGTATATTACATACAATAATAAGAATTCTTGTTTCGCTACAGCCGTACCTCCGTACTCTGATTTGACAGCTCGAAAGGGAATAGATGTTCCATCAAATGGATGAGTGTACCGTAGTGGAGATATTGATTTGGTAAACGGAGGACCCCAAAGACCGGCATCTATTTTATAAAAGAAGAACTGGATTGACCAGACAGCGTGACCGTTGACCAGCCAACCGGCAAATACATTTCATTTATACATAAGGAAGGATCCAGCTGGTGTGCCACACCTCCAACTCCAACTACTACAGGAAAGACCCCCCTCTCATGAATCAATTTGATGGATCTTCCTCTTTTGGAAGTTGGAAGTCCCGCCAACCGGTGGCTCTGGTTTACCATTATGATTATTTACCGTCCTCCTCTACCTCTATAATTGGATTAGTGGTACTACTTTACCCTAAAATGAGTATGTTGTTGTTAATATTCCTTAATTCTTATTATGTTGGTACTTTTTCCAATGCTATTGAGAATTCTGCTTATTCATATGCATGTGTTATCCCTAAATCCCCATCAAAGTCCAAATCCTCAAAAACTACCCATTCTGAACGTTGAACGTTTTCCTTATGTCGCAGCAACCAGCTAGCTAGAACTAGAAGAAGAAGGCGAGCTAGCAGATGAACTAAGCAGCATACTTTATATGTTGAATAGAAGGAATGAAACCGACGTACCGTAGGCGGGTTTCTTAATGAAAGAACGAAACCACCGCCCGCAGCTGCTCCTCCAACGCCAACGGCTACTGATTGTGTCAGCCATTCCTTTCTTCTTGCTATTGATATAGTGGAATTCATTCCCTTATATTGACAAATTCGTTTTTTTCAGTTAAAGTCTATCTCTAAACGGGGATTGATGAAGAACAGCTCCAAGAGACTTTAAGCCATAACTCACCCTAGGCCCAGCCCCTTAAACAATATATGAATAGTTACAGCCCCTTACTCTATGAATGTAATGTTCACCTTAAGTTCAGGTTAGGTTACCGATTTCCCGCGTTCTGTTCTTCTTCACTTTCAAATAACCTATTTTGATGGCACGATTGGAATTACCCGAAACACCCGGTAAGGTGAGGAGCACATATACATATTCTCGCAGATATCGCCCCGAAAAAAGGACCAGGATTGATGAGGATTGACCAAGACCGAAGCTCCCTAGCTCAAACTAAGATCTTGGCTTCCCTTCCTTCGCTCATTGGGTATGCTCTGCCTTTCCTTTATTAGGAAAATAACGAACTCATTCTGATTTGAGCATTAAGTCAATACAAAGTGCTGTTGGTCTTATCGCTTCAACAACCTAAGCCAAGTAGGTCCTATCAAGCAGGGAGCTACTACTAACATCTTTTAACAACTATCTGCCTAACCAACGTGACTTCCTTAAGCCAGTCCCTTCCCAGTGCTCTGGACGAAGGCTTTTTAACCTTTAGACTTGAAAGCACTCCCACTAACCCTTCGCGCTCCTCATTCCTTCATACCCGGCAAAGTCCGCCTTAGAAGATCCGATCCCGACGCCCTCTTCTTCTCGGAAACGAGGAGCCCTAGAGCCTTCTGAACGAAAACCTCCTTTTTCAACAAATACGCTCTTCCATTTAGGCTAGGCCCTCTTTCTTTTATACGCTTTCCTTTCAACTTTAATACCGAAGACCTCAACGAAAGAACTAGGGCTCTTAAATCAACTACACTCAGGGGCGAGACAGGAAAGAGAGCACCGGATGATTGAACACTATAAATATCTCTAGAAAGAGTACCAGTGCTTACTCTTGCACCGCTTACGGCTTCTTCTTTAACAACTTATTCTGTCTCTTAATCCGATTGTGGTCATACTTCTTCGACTAGGGAATCTTCTTCTTTTTATTAAAAAGAAATAGGAATGAAACTACTGCTATGGAATCTTCTGTAACAGACTATTCTCTAGGAGCGGATTCGTGTACTGATGAGTAAGAAAGTAGCTTCAAGCTAGGACACATCGAAGAGCATGTGTTAAGCATAGGGCTTAGTTGCATTTGAATGAGTAAGCGATGCCATTGAATCAGCTCTTAGAGGAGGAATTACCTTTGTTATCGGAATCTGAAGCTGCTATCGAATAGGCGTAGAGGCGCTGTTCACACGTCTTGTTGAAGATGGTGCGGTTTTTGCTTCTTTCTATTCTTTCTTATCCCCAGGTAGGAAAGTAGGGATTTTACCTTTTCGAGGGATGTAAGTACGATCCCAGCACCACATCCCCGCTCGCTCGCAGCGCCGTCGAATGCGAATGAGAGAGACCAGTGGGGAGCAACTTCAAGGGACTGGATGTGCATAATACCCTCATCAGGAAATTAGGTCGGGAGAGGCTGACCTTCTGCGATCGGCAATGCCGCCAAATGGTCGGCTAGCACTTGCCCTTTTATGGCTTTACGCCGAACATATTTGATCTCGAATTCCGATAGCAGGAGTGGCCATCTGACCATTCTACCCGGTTTTTCAAAAATTTCAACGGGTCTAGCCCAGCGACTATCAGTGCCGGACCTGCCAGCAGGTAGTGCCGGAATTTCTGAGCTGCCCACACGGCGGCTAGGCAGGTTTTCTCGATCAACGTGTACCGAATAGTACAAGGGGGGAACCGAAAGGGTAGCTACCAGGTACGAGACAGAGCCAATACAGAGTATGACTATCAGAAAGAATAGAGCAGTGTATGGGGAGAGAGCATGCCCATTATCCTAAAGCGAAAACAGTAGGCGGACAAAGCGAGAAGAGAAAAAGAAAGGAGATGCCTTTATTTTATTCTCTTAGGGAATTTATTGAAGGGGGCGGTCTTTCTTATGAAATAGGGCCACCAAGCCCACTTCGGTTAGCTACTTAGGATTCAACACACAGAGGGGATTTCGAACATTGTCATTGTTCGACGAAAAATCTCGATAAACATAGAACAGAACTAAGGTGCGCAGCCTCAGAACAAAAACGAATTTGCAACGCACAAAAGAAAGATAAAGATTTGAGATTCTTACGCTACACTCCTTCAAGCCAATGTTAAAGAATTAATATGGTAAAGAAAGAGACAACAGCGGATAACGCGCATCAAGCAGAAGACGCGCATCTCTGTTGACTTCATAACTACGCTACCTTGAAAGCTTTCTTGAACGTAGCAGTCGAATTCGAATGTTCTCAAAAGTCTGTCACGTATGGAATTGGATGAACTCTAGCTCTCGGCATCAAGACCGACAAAGAGCCTTTTGCACCTAGCAAGGAAAGAAAGACAGATTGCGCCTACTGACCACCTAGTTCTCTAACGGCACCTGCCCGAAAGTACTTACTTTGCCTGCACTACCGGCAACCCAAAAGCGGAATGCTACAATACAAGGAGAAAGACGAAAAGCTTTAACAAGGGTTGAATTGAAATCCCAGGGGCACCCCCTTCCGGCGCATCCAACCCAGTAGTGGGTGCAAGTAACATGGGAGGTAGCAGTAGGGGTTCTGGTTGGACTTCTTTCGGTATAGGCGTATTAGCGGAGCCCCGTCCTGATGAGGAAGACGGGGATCAATGACATTACAATATGTGCCTGGGTCCAGAGTGACTCCGACTACTTGTAGTTTACGCATTCACAGATTCAAGAAAGCAATTAAATGAATCCGATGGATGGATGTTTGGCTCAAGTGCTTAAGGAAGAAAAGAAGAACTAGATGGCTCGGGCTTGAAATGGGATCTCATACTCCAGAGAGACGAACTAAACTCAGACGGGACAGAGAGTCAAGAAGGCTCACTTGCTATGGGGCTTCCTCTAGCGAGGGGGAAGGCTTCCTAGTGACTACTAATACAAGGATTTCACTTCGGATAGATAGCACTCAAGCTTGTAGTCCCTCCCTTCTTCACCTGCATTGCTTGAATCATTCCCAGCGGACGGATTGAAGGTGGCAGGGGAACGGAAACCAAGAAAGAAGAATTGCCAATTCGGGATTACTCTTCTGTGAAGCTAGCCGCACCTTCTATTGATGGACGGGCCCCTTTCGCTCAGGGACATGAGAACAAAGAGAAGAAAGATTGACTCAAGCACTCCCGCTGGTAGTCCTTTTTGAGAACCCGAAAGAGGATCCCTATCCAAATTTGACTTGAAAAATCCCCCAGTTCAGCTCTTTTCTTCATAGCTCATCGACAACGAGGCAATCGAGATCTTAAAGCTTCCGGGATCTCTTTGACAAAAGGTGCATAGGAAAGAAGGGGAATCTTGTTCGTCGGGTTTGGGCTTTGTACTGTCGCATGATGGCTCGGGTATCGTTAAAGAGAGAGAAAGAATTCAATATTCTCACTCAAATTCATCACAAGGATCGAAATGGAGACTCTCGCCGCTACCAAGAAGAAATGGAAAGTAGGGGGCTCTGGTCATTCCTGCAGTTAGGGGGGTTCGGGCGTAGGATATGATGACTTAGGTCCAAAGAAAAGGATTAGATGGTCGAAAGGTATGAGATTCTTGGGCTCTATCTGAATTGGATTCCCGCTAGGAAAGCATCCATGAGTTCCCATTGCTCCCTCCTCCTGTACTGGTGAACTGGCGAAGGAAGAATCACGACCACAAGGTATATTGATCCCGAATCATCCATTCCAGTTTGAAACTTGGCTCCTCTCGCTTTAAAAAGGAACTAAATAACCTAAAGTATGCTTCCATATGCGTCTGGTTTTGTTAAAAAACTTCAACTAACTTACCTGGCTAAAAAAGGCCGGAAGTCAGAGTGCTGGTGAGCAATCCGAGCGTTGCAGTCTTTCTGGGAAGCATAGTTTTGGCTGCTTTACTGGCCGGAATGGTTGCTTCCAGGATATAATAGTGATTGGGCGTCTAGTTAGAACCTACATATCCCATCTTTCTGTAACGAAAAGCGTTCTCATAAAAGAATAATAAGTGTAAGTAGATGCCACTTTCGCTTCGAGAGCTTAATCAAACATCTTCCGCTATCTTTTCCTTATTCTCTAACCAATTATCCGATTTCATGGTTTTGGATTCTCGTACAAAAAAAACCCCGTGTAACTACGCCACAACTGACTTCATCGCCAATATCTTTACGAACCTTGGAGCGGAGCGGGAACGATCCTGGCCTGGAGTTTAGGAGAGAGAGACTTGGAAGAGCTTTCTCTCAACCGGCCTCCGGATATTCTTGGTGTTGAATGGGCCCCTTGAGTTTGTAAAGCTGAATCCTCATCCCGATCCCGCTTAAAAGAGAATCAAACAGCTTGCTCAACACACATGTTTCGAAGAACGTCTTTTTCGGGAGGTGAAAGACACAAACAAAGCAAGTGATTAATCATGTCCTATTCCCCGCTAAATGCTCGTGTACTCAAGGGCTTTCAAAAGCACGAGGTGAAGGAAGCGCGAGCAAGTCTTACTGGCTTTAAGAGAGGGTGCCCCTATAGGCCAGTTCCTTAGCCCGGTCAAAAAGAATGCTTTGGTGACTTGAAAATGAACCACATGCGCAGATGCCGCTGCATAGGAATCAGCCTCAAGCAGGCACAGATGGTATAAGAGCAAAATCTGCAAGCAAAGGGGCATGGCATATAGAGCAAGCAGAAAAGCCTAAAGAGCAGGCAGCAAAGCAAAGAGAGCAAGTTCCAAGGCTAGAAAAAGCACCAGCCATTAGTCCTTTGACAAGTGTCACCATCCTAAGCAAAGAAAAGGCAAGTCATTAAAGTGGTCATGTGAGTGTGATGTGCCACTTAAACTTTTGTGTACAACCCCCACATGTGACTTTCGACTAAACTAAACTTAAAGAAAAACTATTTCAGTCAGCTTAGCACCAATCAAGAATCCCCGATCAGATAGAATTGAAAGTATGGTGGAAGAAGGTGAAAAAATGCAAGAGGATTTCTATCATCAGGATTAAGATTGCAATTTATGATTCATTAGAATCAATCTCACTTCATGCCACTGGAAGCAAAGATTTTGAATCCTAGGTTTGACTGTCTTCTGATGAGAGTCTTACGATTTAATGCGAGTGTGAAGATTGGAATGTGGAGCCTAATGAGATTAGCTTGAGGCTAGAGCCTAGAAGGAAATGTTAGTGAACTTGGTCTAACTATCTTCTTTACTTTATAGGAGTGGAAGCGAAAAGATTTGGGGTTGAAGTCAGATGCATCCTAATGATAATTTCCATTTGCATTACCAGAAGCAAGATGGGCATAAAGTTAAAAGTACCTGAGATTCCTCTTTTCCATAGCACCCCCTTTCTATAGGAACGTAATCGTAGGGAGATTTCGCCCCGTCTACGTGTCATAGTTCTTTCTTCTTTTTTTATACCCGTAGTAATTCAATATATGGTAAAAGAGTTTCGCAATAGGAAATCCCTGAATCGCCTTTCCCCTAACCCGGAATGAAGATTTTATAGCTTTGTGAACGGCCAGAGAGAGCTTTTACGCATGAAGTTAGCTTTCTTACAGCAGCAGATAGGCTCACAGCGGATACGACAAGACCGGTTATTCACTCAGAAACAACAGCGCATTTAATAGCAGCATTCGATGCATCAAGGAATTCCTCTCCCCAAGAGAGAGCAGACGATTTGCTTTAAAAAGAAGGGGCTGCCTTGGATGAAACTCTATCAAATGGGGTTTGGGGCTGAGACTACTGGAACTCGTCTTTTTCTGCTTTAAGAGAGGCCCTTATAGAGCTGACAAGGAAGTTCACTCCGGAAGCAAAAAGAGTCGTTACGCTGCATCTAATAAAATTAGTAAGGCGACGGAACTTCTTAACCACGGTCTTAGAGAAAGAGCCAAAGCAAGGACTGAAATGAAGATGGCTGGGATTGATGCCCACAATCGGATGCTAGAGAATAAGCCAATAACAATCGAAAGGGCAGGGACTTCTTATTCTTAGGCGCCTGTTTGATATTTGATATGATATAAGGGCTTGTTTGCAAGCTAAGGGCGATACAGATATTTCATTAACAGATTTGACTGATTCTTACTTCTTTGCACTAGTCTCATAGCCATAGCAATCAGGTAATCGACCAATTTTGAAAAAAGAGCAAGCCCCCCTCAGCAAACAAGGGCGTTTAGTAATTTAACCTACCGCCTTATCTATCTCTACTAAAAAACTTCTGTCACCCGATGGAATCTCGACTTGGGTGAGTGCGGAACGTGCCTCAATAGCCCCGCGGCATTTTCTCGATCAAGATGAGGTGACGTCCAGGGCCACTAGTTAGCCTGAGTACTAGCCGTGGTGCTTGCTAGCCATCGTGGGTGGACCGCTTAGCCTGAGCCAAGGGGCCATACCGTACACTTAACAAGGGAGCCACTCTGCCAGAGCGTGTTATGTTAAGCCCTAAATTCAAGAGTTTTCTTTTATGAATTTTTCATAAAGATTCGGAAATCTTTCTTCTTTCATTCTGGAAGAAGGGATTGGCGAGGTGTGCAGCAGGGGAAACGGTGAATGATGGGGGTTGGTTGGAACCAGCTCGGCTACTTGACTTCTTGCCGTTTCATCAAATGAGTGAAATAAAGAAAATGATGAAGTCTCGTTCATATCTTCACTCGGTTGGAGTATTGCCCCGAGTGCGGAGCAAGATTGAAAGCATTCTGGGATCTCGAGTAGATCTCCTTTCGGGTGGGCATTTCCATATGGATCTGTTAGTCCTGTTTCTCTTTGAAAAAGGGCATAGCGAGCCAGCTTTCTGATCCCCAAGCTCTGTTCAAGTTCCAGGTAAGCTATAATTGGCTGCTCATCTTTCTTTCCAGGCCAGTTCATTCCAAATTGGAAACTTTCAAGGAAACTTCCCACTCAATTAAGGGCATGCATTTATAGCTGCCAGGCAGGATTCCACAGTCCGGGCATTCAATCTGCTTCTTTCTTTCCGACATCTTGATTCAAACAAATTCTTATCTACTATGTGATGGTGATGTCCAATCGTTATTCTATATGATGAGTGATAGCTGACAGGTCAATGGTCTCTTTCTCAGCTAGCTGCCATAATAGGAAGTAAAAGCCAGTTCAATCAGTACTTCGGATGACTTTCAAGTGGGAATAGACTTCCTAAGGCAAGTCAAGGATTCTAAACCACACATGAATTCGCTTTGCATTATAGAAGACAAGACACCTCCATGCTTCCTCTGGTACAAGGGACCAAGAAGACCAAGTTCATGCTATCAGCCATAAAGCTAAGAAAGGCTTTTAGAAGAAATGCCCACATTAATACGCTTGGTTGACCTTCTCTTCTTCGTTTTACTACTTCAGGTCCCAATCTTTGTTAAAAAACTTAGTTAGCTGGGCTTTTTCATGTTCCCGAAAGAAACTGATTGGCATATGTTGTGATATGCTTAACACATGTACCTTGGACTCTGCTTTCTAGATTGATCTTTAGCTGAAAGACCCTTTCTCCTGTTCCTGAAACGAATTAGTGTTGATTAGCTGTCACATTCGGTCAAATGGCACATTCGGAAGGTGTGAAATTGCCTGTGTGGAGTTTCCGTTCTCTTCTGGAAGAAAGGTTCACAGAATCGCAAATTGCATAACATAAGAAGGGCCCGTAGACAGAAGTGCCCGAAAGCCGGTCGACTTTTTTTATAAAGCGAACGAATGGAACTAAACTACTAGCAATCTATGGGAATGATTAAATAAGTCCGATTCCTCTCGGCGGCACTCTGCTCATGGTAAGGTAAGGAAGTTGAATGTGAACTCTTCTTGGCTGTTAGCTCAAAGGGAGTGAAGTCCGCCTATCAATCATAATAAAAGTACGCCCTCTCTCTTGTCAACTCTGAATTCATGGTCGAATGTGAACAAGGAATAAGCAGTCTTAGCTGCAGTTGCCGTTGAAGGAGTAAGCGCAGCTATTCAATCCGCATCTGGCTGCTGGAAAGCTTGACTTGGACTCTTTCCTGGCAGGCTCTCTCATACGTTAAAAGACAAATAAGTAGTGGATCACGGCGCAAGGTAGCGAGATTTTGAGGGAAATGACATGGATCCCTTTATTTAATTAAGCGGAATAGGCTGTGATACCAGATAGTGAAAAGAAAGGTTGGCAGTGAAAGTTGGTTGCATTTGAGATGCTTTCATCGGCCTAGCCTTTTGAATCATAAATTGACGTAGATAGAGGCATTCCGCTGCAAGAGAATCCGCAATTGGGGAATGGAATAAAATGCATAGAATCCGATGCACTCGAAAGGCAGCGAAGGAAGTTACGGATTAGCTGATCTAGGGGTTCCCGGCTCGAGGGAAAGAAAGAAATAGAACGGGAAGTGAAGAGGGAATGCTTTGTGCCCAGAAACTAAGACTTCACCTGATCGGCAACCCTAGGATTCCTAGTGAAAACTACACCTTCATCTCGATCAAAGGTGGGATCCCAGATCGCTTGAAGCTTCCTATTCGCCTTTCGGGGGGTCCCCCGTTGATAGATAGGGGCAATCTCAAGGTAGACAGGACTAAGACTATTCTACGTCTTCTTTTCGTCCCACTTCTAGATTGAACCACCTGAAAACATCACTTGGCTATGGTGACTCTCTGACTGGCTCTTGCTTTCTCACTCATTGATCAAGGGAAGAGGGTCGGGCACTTGAAAGCTATCGCTTGAGATAAAGAACATATAGGTACAGAGCCCTTTCGGTAGGGGGTCTGGGTCCGTCTCAGTTCAGTATTGGAGTCCATTGTGTTGTGAGAATCTTTTAGAAATGCATTTGATCAAGAGGAAAGGATTGAACGACTGATCGACCAGGGAGAAAGCTACCTTTTTAATGTCCCTCCCAAAAAGTAGAACTTTCGGTCTACTCAGATAGGAAAGTCAAGTTCATGTGGAAGCTTCAGTCACAGGTGGGGAAGCAAGAGAGAGAGAAGGAAGCTTGGTTCGACCAGACATTGATCCCCTCGGAAAAATCCCATGTTGATGGAGATCCATCCGTTGGGGCACCATACCCCACCCACACCCAAATCAATGCTCGGCTAGCTTGTTTCTGATGACTATTTGGGATCTTCCAAAAAGAAGAGGAAGATGACGGGAGTGCGAAACTCAACCACTGAAATTGGTACACGAAGGCTCCACTATGTGGGTTCACCTCTAAATATCTTAAAAAACACGAAATGCGGGCTCAAGAGAAAGCAAAGCGAAAGTTAGGAGATATAGGAGAACCATGGGTTGAGGACAAAGGGCATGATCAAACCGTCTTTTCGGATGAGTACTTTGCTTCGGTACCGGGAGTCTGACAAATGAAGTGAACTCTACATTGACTGCCTAGTACTCGACTCGGAAAGAAGACTCACTCACTGTGCTTTCATTTCATGACAAAGTGGCCGAGAAAAGACCTTATTCTGTGTTGAAGCAAGAGGCATTAGGAATCCTAGGAAGAGCGCCAGAAAGAAGCTCACTCAGTAGTGTGGTCTCATCGAGTCGGAGAGGAAGCATCAATCAGCGCATAGGGAATCCGGTGATGGAAAGAGTGCTCAACAGCAGCTCCCGGTTAAATCGATAGGCCGAAAGCTGATTTAGACAAAAAGATTTTTGGTTGGGAGGGATACATGTTCCCGTCCCAACGGAGTGATTGATGGAATCGAACAGATTCGGTTGGGTCGACCTTCTATATTACCTAGTTGCCCATCTATCCCTCGTCTGGGGCCACTACCCCCAATTAAAAGTTTCTCCCGGTCTGGCTAGAGCAATGAGGGGAGTTAGAGTGGGGTCTTTCCTTGCGCCCAACGCGTATCACTACTATGAGGCGGCAGCTAGCGATGCACGATAAGAACATCTTTTATCCCACCTATTACACCATATTCATTAGTCGATCCCATCCCGAATCTAGCTGACCCGACTCCCCTTTTTATCATTCCCATCCTAAAAACCCCATTCTTTTTAGATCGGACATAATACCATCCTCCACAACTCATACGTCAACTGAACTACGTCCATCCTGGAACAAGTAAGGTCTGAAGGCGCTTCCTTCCTTCGGTCGCCTCGGGTCGGAGGCAAGCTTCAAGACAGGACTGAAAGCACCAAGTCGGAAAGAAAGGAGCAAGTGTGGCTTTCTGTCTCCCTGTTTGTTGCCTGGAGACCGGGGGTGCTTGCGGCCAGCAGGAAGTTGTTCTGGCTTTAGAACTGAGACCAGAGGTGCTTGCAGACCGGAGGTCGCGGCAGCTTGCTTGCTAAGGTACGAACTAGTGCTGGTAAATGAACGAACCTGTGAATTCTCGCGGCAGGCGTTCTCGAGGTCTTTGGTCTAGTGAAAGCCTTCTTTCTCAGGAAGCGCAAAAAGTCCATTCGGAATTTTTAGGTGGTTAGGGGTACCTGTTTCTGTGGTTCAGCCTCCCTGGATCTGGGCAACAGCCGATTTCTCAATAGGGCCGACGATCAAATCTTCGAACAGCACCCATGCATGCAGGCCCATACCATAGCTCGGCTTTCGTCGGGAAGTCAGGCAAGGCGCTGCCCTCTTGGCAGACTATGACCAATTCCAGATCATAAGGGAAAATCAGCTCTATGTGAAAAAGGTGCTTTGCATAAGGTCTAGTTCCTTGGGCACTGGATTGGCGACGGCATGAGTTGATTGGATCAAAAGAAGATGCGTGCAAGCCGTGTTGGACTGGGAGACGCCACGCAAGGTGTAGGAACTACGATTCTTCGTCAGATTAGTCATACTTAAAAAGATATATTTATATTAGAATAAATACTATAGGCTCGAGGGCTTCTCGGGTGATCGTAAGGGCTTAAGCTGCTTTTGCTTTTTGCCTTACCTTCTAGTAAAGGGCGAATGAGGGGCGTGTGCAACCTAGAGAGATGGCCGTCTCTCTTTGATGAATGTGGATCGAGGTTCGGTTCATTTGGAAAAGAGGTCAGTCTTAGGGGAGACCATGCGAATGGTTGAATTGATGACTTCGCTTCGATCTCTTCGACTGAACCTGAAGGAGACTTCGATCATTCAACTTTAGCTTCTGAAGGGTCACTTGGAATTCCGAAAGTTATTCTTCTCTTTCAGATCCCGGCCTTGGTAGAACTTGTCTTTGATTGGGATTTCGATTGAAAAGATGTTAGACCGCTTCCTCATGTGCCTAAGAAGCTGGAGGCAATCTCGATTGAAGCCAATTCAAGTTTTTCCTATTCAATCTTTATTATAGAAATAGCACTCGATCAAAGGGGAGCAGTGGTTGAAACCTCTGTAATCGATCGATGGTAACCTCGAAGCTGTCTGGGACAGGAGCAAACTCATATTAGGCACTGCCGCAGCATCAATGGTACAAGGAAGAGGCACAATAGCGAAGATCAATCCATCTCAATCTACAAAAACATTGCCTTGGGCATGCAACCAACCCGACTTGCGCCCCATCCTTTTACCCTGCTTGCTGGCTGGAACTTTTTAGAACTTGCCTGCTCGCTTTCCTAAGAGGAGAAGCACTACCGTGAAAAGATAGAGTCAGAAAGAACCAATGGCTAGCCGGGATCGACAGCAAATAGTGATACAACTCCAACTCAAACGAAAGCCCCGGAGACATGGAAAGCAGTTAGCCCTAGCTAAATCCTAAATATATTACTACTATGGGGCGGACTGGCTTGCATAAGGATTGTAACGCGATGCAGAAGGAAGGGAATTCAGAGAAACTGCTCCTATTTATACTGGAACTAGCTTCGCTTATCTTATCACTAGAAGAGAGATAGCCTCGAAGGGCTTAGCAAACAAGAGGGCAGCGCCTTGCCTGACTTCCCGACAGAAAGAGAGGATATATTGCTTGCTCTGGAATGAGAAATGATGCAGAGGTTGTCTCTGAGAGTTTTAAAACGAGAAGTAGAGAGACTTTTGGTGAAGATGTCGGCAGTTTCTTTCTCCGTAGGAAGATAAGAAAGGCGCAAGTCACCAGTGTTAACATGTTCACGCACAAAGTTAAGATCAATCTCAATGTCTTTCGTGCGCGCATCCTGGATAGGATTAGAAGCCATATAGGTAGTACTGAGATTGTCGAAAAAAACTTGAACCGGACGTAGAATAGGAATACACAGTTCACGAAGAAGGAAGCCAAAGTCAGTCAGCAACAGTGGCAGCTAAGGAGCTAGGCAGCTAGGAGTTGGGAGTTAGGGGAAGTTGTCTTAGTTAAAAGGAAAGGAAAAGCACTTTCAAGAGATCCTAGGCCGAAAGCCATTTCTCTTTTGCTCCTTGGGTATCTAGCTTTAACACGCTTTCTGCTTAAAGAAAGATTGCCATAGAGACGACTGATACAGACAGGGGACAACTCTTTTTAAGAAACCAAGGGATTCGATCAAAGAAAGAGAGAGAAGGGTTCACGGGCAGGTATACAAGAAAGATCGACCTTTCTTTCGCCTGAATTATCACATTTGAGTTTCCGGTATAGGCTCTCCTACATGAGATTTATTAAATATTAAATAAAAGAATGATTTGTGGGTGTGTCTATTTTCTGGTTTACCAATTTCTGGACCCGTACTGATTCGGCAGCTCGATTGGAATATTTAAAAGAAGGAGTTCGTCCCGCACCTCCTGGTGTGCTGCTTCCTGCCACTACTTTTTGAGTTGGTTGAATTCATATAAAAGAGTTTTTTTCCAGTTTTTCTAGTGGAATTAGACTTTCTCTCTTCCTAAACTGGAAATACACGCTTTTATTTATTGAGGCTTTCAAGACCTGAGTACCCACCCCCCTTGCGTAACCCCCTAGTTTAGGCTCATTAATTGCTTGTATACCAGGCCGAACCTAACGCGAAAAGCCCTTGCGCGGCATCCGTTTTCTTGTTTGTTGACAGGAGAAGTCTATTTACATGAAGGAATTACATTGAATAAAGTAGAGGAATAAAAACCTACGGGTGCCTTCCTATGTTGGAACTCCCACCAAGCGTTAACTGCTACACGAGAGTACAGCTAACCTAAGCGGGAAGAGCATATTGAATTAACAGACGGGAATCCAATCAAATGAATTAAAGGAAGGGAATTGCACAGGAATGCTAGACTCAACTAATTGTGCCTCCCGTTTTGTTTACTCTACTTGAAGAGAATCCCTAGCGTACTTTACTTTGTTTACTTTGATAGATAAAGGGAATGCTACCGAACACCGACCAAATCTGGAAATTTGTTGCAGTCCCAAAACAAAATCGGCCTTTGTCTATGCCCCTTTTAAACAGACGAGACGGACGAAAACTATATATAGATATTCCGGAAATCCATCGAAATCACTGACCTCCGAGTCCATGTTGGCTCACTGAATACCAACTCGAGAACTTCATGTCGTCATAAGATCCACAACGGGAGGCTTTGCTTCGGTCACGGTACGAGTGAAAGAAAGGATAAGATCTTTCTTAAAAACGGCACAATACTTGGCCGTGAAGCCTGCGCTGGCTCGAACTCCATAACTGACCGACCGGTGAAAGGAAAGCTGGACCTCTTGAAGGGGTAGCCGGACCCGAAAAAAAAATCTGGCAGTTATTGATGGCTCGGAAAGAAAGCTGGGCTAGGTGTTCTTCCCTGAGCTTAGAAAGGAGCTGTTCGCCTCGAGGCTGTACTATTATCCTATCCCGTGTCAGGTTTAAGAGGATAGGCACTTCTTATAGGTACTGGGCTGGGTGGAAGGCATTGAAAGATAGGAGGAATAGTGGTAAGCGGAAAAGAAAAGGAGGATCACGAAATGCAACACAACAAGGGGTTCCGCGCTTGCGCGAAGGAAGAAGCGAATCAATCAGAATGGAGACAGGGAGGCGAGGCGAAAGAGAGATTTTCGAGCTTGCAAGCAGCAAGCAACAACGGCGGAAAAGCCGTTGCGCGCTAGCTTCTAGTTTAGGGGTATAGTAGGGGTGCCTTTTTCTAAAACTTATATTAATAAGCTTTTTATTTTGGAACCCTAGTTTTGGAGTTTTCCGCAACCTATACCGTCACTAATATTACTAATATAAAGAAAGGGCTTTTTCAGCTGCATCGCACTGCCGCATAAACAATGGATCCGCCGGGCTGGATGAGCAACCTTCTCTGGAAAAGAGTAGTGAAAAGCCATGTCACTTGGAACGGAACTGGTTGCTTACTTACTTTTAGTAAGACCACTTTGGTAAGCAAAATTCTATAGGCATGGTTGCTTACAAGACAAAACAAAAGCTAGCTTCTATATGTTATGTTCTTTGCCTGAACATATGGAGGAAGCAACCCTTTATCTGATCTGGCCTATATACCAGTAGTGGAGTGGCTTGCTACTTTCAATCATAAAAGGAAAATGGAGCAAGGCAAGGGAGAAAGAAGTTGTCCCCTCTTCTCTGGTAACCCGCCGCCGATCATATAGAGCGCTCCGCCCGCCACCTCATGTTCCAAAGTGAAACGGTTGTTCTTCCTTCCCCGCTCCCTCTTTTTATACATATGCGGTGGCGGCTAGGTAACATAATGGAAATGTATCGGACTGCAAATCCTGGAATGACGGTTCGACCCCGTCCTTGGCCTCGGGGAGTGGCGAGCAGCACGGAACTTTAATTAATCAAATGGCATAGGGGGGCTTTCCTTTGTTAGAAATCCACAGACAACATACTGAAACTTCCAAACCAAAGAAATGCAACATGAGAAGGAGCTTTTTACGCTTCAAATTCAGTTTTTAGAATGAAAATACGCCCCATGGTCGATCGAAGGTCCTATACCAGTTAAACTCAAATCTATCTTACCTTCAATCCATCTTGCCAGCTCATAAATGTTAGACCGGGCTGACACAACCGAATTGGTTGAGGAAAAGGAAACCCCAGCGACCAAGCACTCCCGCCCCCAAAAGCTGAGATCGAACAACCGCCAGATTGTCGAGGACACGTCTGAAGAGGAGGCGGGCGCCCTCTAAGTCACCCACCCTACCCACTAATGGA